ATAAGTTTTCTTTTTTTTTGTCCACTACTTTATTTTACTTTTCCAATTTTATATTTATTTTAATTTCGATTTTCTTGTACGTAATAAATCGAAAAAAGTTCGGATACACCTGGAAACCCGAAACCAAGACTAGAAATTTTTGACGATTTGACGAACAGGATCAAAAATCATTACTCTTTCGACACAAGAAAGGGAATTTTTTATCTACACCCCTTTCTTGTGTCGAAGACTAGGGAGACAAATAATGTCTCCTAGAATTCTTTGTCCCACGCATTTGTAGTTCGTTCTATTACCCGCCTACTTACCTATATCCCCATTTTATTCTATTTGAAATAGAATAAAATGGATCCGTTTTATGACATTGAAATACGGCAACAGTAACATAGTCCTATCAATTCAATTTGGCTAAAAAAAACAAAGAAGGGGGTGGTAAAGTCATAAAGTCAAATAAAAGAGTTTTCTTCAAACAAAAATAGACCTAATTATGACTAGGAATGCGGTACAAGGGATTCGATTCCCCGAAGCTCGTAGCAAAAGAGCAGGTAAATAAAAGGTTTTTTATAATTGATTTTTTTTTATCATACATAATTCATAATTGAAAACAAGAATTTTGTTCTTTTTACGAACCTGATGTCGATAAATCCGCGAGTCTAGAAATTCATTTCGGCCAATTGAACCTTCTCGAACTGTTTCTTTTTAAGAACCAAAAAGATTTGGGCCAAAATAACAGATGCCAAGAAGACCAAAAGACCTTGGACACGTAATGGATCTTGAAGTACTATTTCTGCATCTCCCTGACCAAATCCACCCACATTAGGATTACTCGTTAATGGTTGATCAAATTTGATGGATTCACCCTCTGAAACAAGAACTTCTGGTCCCGGAGGGATAATATCAACCACTTCACGTCCATCCGATGGATCCGTTATGGTTATTTCATACCCCCCTTTTTCTTTTCGTATGATTTTACTTACTATGCCCGCCCCTGTAGCATTATAAACTGTATTGTTACTCTTGCTTCCGTCGGGATAAATCTGTCCCCTTCCCCTATTCCCCCCTACGTATATAGGATATTTTAAGAAGTGGACATCTTTCTTAGTAGCGGGTTCGGGGGAAAGAATAGGAAAGGTGATTTCACTATATTTCTGACCGGGGACAGGCCCTATCACAAGAATATTTTGTTTATTAGGGCGATAGCTCTGAAAAGACAAATTGCCTATCTTTTCTTTCATCTCGGGAGAAATACGATCGGGAGGAGCTAATTCAAACCCTTCCGGTAAAATAAGAACAGCCCCCACATTCAAACCCCCTTTCTTACCATTAGCAAGAACTTGTTTCACTTGCTTATCATAAGGAATTCGAACAACTGCTTCAAATACAGTATCAGGGAGTACCGCCTGTGGAACCTCAATATCCACGGGCTTATTAGCTAAATGGCAGTTGGCACATACAATACGCCCAGTCGCTTCTCGTGGATTTTCATAACCCTGCTGCGCAAAAATGGGATATGCACTTGAAATAGATGTCCGAGTTATGATATATATCATGAGCGATACGGAAATAGATCGAGTAATATGTTCCTTTATCCAAGAAAAAGTCTTTCTAGTTTGCATGGTCTAATCATTGATCCGAAAATTTCTACAATAAATTTGGCAGGTCTCTAGTATAGTTCCCTGTCCATGATTCTGCTATTTATTGGAATCATTTTACTAGAATACTATAGTATAAGAGTATAAGTATACTATAGTATAAGAGTATAAGTATACTATGAAAATAGTATGAAAATCGCCTGTTTTTAATACTTATGTAGAACTACAAAGTAAGAAACATTCTAATTGGATTAATATCGGCGGATCTTTTATCAATCATTCATTGAATGATAAATAACTACAAGTGACGGAGATACACGATTTAAATAATGAAAAATCCAATATTTAAAAATAGTATCGAGAATAACTGGAAAAGTGGAAACAAGACCAGATATAATTTGATCATTATGACCAAATCCAAAATCTTTGTAGACAGAACCAATCATTAGTTCCCAACCATGGGGTGAATGAAATCCGATACATAAATCGGTTAATAAAAGAATCAAAAAAGCTTTGACTGTATCACTTAAGTTATATAGGACTTCTTGAGTCCAAGAGTTAAGAATAACAAGTTCTTGATTACCTAAAATAGAATAACCGGTTAGAATAACAAAATAGATTAGATTTGTTGAGAAGTGCAAAATCGTATGGATACGATCCTCGTTGTGTATCTTGATTAATTGGATCGTTTCTTTGTGGATTTCCATAGGAAGCTTTTGTAGATGTGTCTCCGAGTATTCCTTGATCATTTCTTCCAAGAAGAGGATTTCCTCTAATTCTAGGAACTTTTCTAGAATACTTTTTTCTTGCATATCATTCAAAAAAATTTCGGATTGACCCGTATTCGACCAACTAGTAACCCAGGATTCCATACTTTTAGTAAATGAGAGAGAAATCCACCAGGGCAGAAATACTATAGATGCAAGATACAAAAGAGGAGTGAATGCTTTCTTTTTTGCCATTTTTCACCTGTGAATTTTTAATTAACCCACTGCATTTGTCGACTCTATGTGATCCAATATTTCTTTCAAACCAAACATGAGTTCTAGACAAGGTATCAAACCTATGCTATGAATTTATTTTATTTGTGATTTTGTTTGAATCTAGAAAGAATACAGAAATAGACTAAGACTCCACGACTGAAGAAATAATACAAAATTGTGTTTCCAGATATCTCAATTCATCAAATTCCAAGGATTTTCCATAGTCAAGAATAGAATAATTGAGAGAAAGATATTGTGATGATCAAAAAATCGATTGACAAAAAGAAAATAATTTACAAGATATGATTTATCTGCATCTAAAGTATCACTTAGTTATAGAAAAAACAAGATTCTTGTATTTTTCCCTACTGCGGAGAAAGCATTCGTTCTTAAGCCCAATCCCTTTCTCAAAAGACTTCAATTGGTACGCGCAAGAAATAGGCCAATTCCGCGGCTTTTTGTTCAATTTCTCGTGGAGTCAAATTCTCATCAGTACGGGTCAACGGAATGGCCCCCCGGCCTCTGATGTCCATATAAAGGATACGGCGAGCATAAATACCCTCTTTAACTTCTATTCTAACGGATTGAATATCTTTTATACGAAATCGGAGGAATATGCGACGATTTTTTCCAGGAAATCCCCACCGAAAAATACACACCATTCCTTCCTTTCTATCGAATTGATCATAACCACTACCTACATTCCAGGAAATTGTGCACCACAAATAGGAACTAATAAAGAGACCTGCGATCCCGTAGAAAGACATCACGATCCCTTGTGGAAAAAAAATGATTTGCTGAGACGGAACAAAAGATATCAAGTTTCTACCAAGATAACTGGAAGTTCCAACCAATAAGAATCCTAATGAACCTAAAAAAACGACAAGCGCCCAGAAAAAATTACTTAGTTTTCGAGACCCCGTTATAAGTTCTATCCATATATGTTCTGATCGCCAACTCATACTTGATCCGATTTCATTTTATTGGAATTGAGAGAATACCCCAAATGGTTTTAACTTTACTTTTTTTGTTTCCGAATGAACTTTCATCAACTAGCACTAGTTTAATGTGAACTAGCACTAGTTTGATGGGAACCTTTAGGAGTAATTCCTCAAATTAGTTAGATCTAAAATAATAACACACCCTTCCTATGAGACCAATATACAGATATACATATAGATCCGCCAACTTTACATTTTGGGTATCCAGCAGCCCTGATCTATTTCAAACTAGCTGGAATTCATTTACCTTTACCCGCGGATCATTTTCTGCAGGCATAAGAGCTTTTTCCTTTATGTTCGGCAGAAATCACATGTTCTACCTTATTTCCCGAAATAAATATATGTGTTATGCTACAAGTCTAAGTTTCAAAAAAACGGATGAGATTGGGTCCCCTCAGATCTAAACAATCTTGTTTTTTTGAACATGAAGAAATAAAGAAGCCATTGCAATTGCCGGAAATACTAGGCCTACTAAAGGCACAAAAATAGAGGGAAAGTGGAAAGTTGTCATAAAATGGGTACCTCGATTTACTATTTGTACCTGTTCTTATTTTTTTTTAATATCAGATTTTTTATTTATACTAATTATAATTAATAATTGGAATTAGTATGAATTCGTAGTTATTATTAATTCATTCAATTTGAAAATTATTATTTAAGTATCTAATTGAGTATATAGAATAAGTCCAAGGAATGTAGAACTCAAAAAATGGACTTATTCGTCTATCTACATGAAAGATACATATGAGAATCCATTTGATTATTTTTCTGCATTTCTTTGTGTTTTGTTCTTGTCTTCAAATTTAATATTAATTAAGAGTTTCTTACAAATTATTGAAAGATTCATTAGAATGTGGCACAACCGGGATTTTTAGTGAAAATCGGATTTTCTCGGGGGATGAAGAAAGATACAAAACCATATATCCATTTTTTCTATATTTTAATTTGATTCTATACCTAAGGCAAAATTCGTTTTATTTGCCTAATTTCACGAAAGGAAGAACTCGTGTTTTTATCTTGTTGATAGAGACTTCTTAATTAGTAATCGGGAATCCAGGTAAAAAAAGAGTTATCCGCCACTTTTGATTCTTTCTACAATTAGATCTTAGGGCACCAAAGAAAACTTAATTCTTAGTTACTTTGATTCCGATAAGCAAACTACTTGTTTGCTACAAATAAAATAATTGAACCTAGTGCATTGAATTGGAATTCAAGGGAAAGAAGGCGTGGAGCTTAAATAACTCACTCAGAACACTTTTTAAAAGATTACGTGGTACGATTAGGTCAAATAAGCCTTTCTGGAATAAATATTCAGAAGCTTGTGAACCTTCGGGTATCGTTTTATTCAATGTTTGTTCAATTACTCTTTTACCCGCAAATGCAATGTAGGAATTTGGTTCGGCAATAATAATATCTCCCAACATACC